GTTGATAAATTAGATTTGAAAGGAATTTTTGATTCCTATAGAATCATTGATCATTCGTACTTGTACTGTCATAATATGAATGACTCGCTATTCACTCGGTTTCTAATCAATAATAAGATTATGTAGGAGAGATGGCCGAGCGGCTCAAGGCGTAGCATTGGAACTGCTATGTAGGCTTTTGTTTACCGAGGGTTCGAATCCCTCTCTTTCCGTTTCTGTTAATGAATCAACGTTACTTACCACAATGTATCAAATAAAATAACAATTGATACCTTTATTCCAACAGCTTTATTTGATAGAGATTCTCTATTCCTAATTCTATTACGTTGTTTGGTATGGTACGTAAAATACTAATATCGTGGAAAGAACAAAGCGGAAAGAGCAAAAAGGGAAAAAAATCCTACCGCCGACCCATTTGCGATACGTGAATGAAAAAAAAAAATAAGGATCAAGGCCCTTAGATCTATTTACTTCGGCGAAAAGAGTGACATAGACATAATTGTCTGGACTTTTTTTGTTATTTTTATTAGGTTCAAGTCTGACGGGAATAATATTCTACGACTAACAACTCATTTATTTTTAAACCGATCCATTTACTATCTATTATTTGATTTACTAATCCTTTATATTGGAATGGGTCAATAGTTAAATGGTTTGGCAATTCCTCCTGGTGGGGGGATGAAGCAATAAAATTTTGAATTAGAGCTTTCGATCTTTGTTTATTCTTTGTAGTAATAATATCTCGGGGTTTGCAACGATAGCTTGGTATATCCACTATACGACCATTAACTAAAATATGTCTATGGTTAACTAATTGCCTGGCTCCAGGAATGGTCGAAGCCATACCCAATCGAAAAAGTATGTTATCTAAACGCATCTCAAGTAGTTGTAGTAAAATCTGACCCGTTGATCCTTTGGCTTTTCCAGCGATATGTACATATTTAAGTAATTGTCGCTCTGTCAGACCATAATGAAAACGCAATTTTTGTTTTTCTTCTAGACGAATACGATATTGTGATCTTTTCCCAGAACGCAATTGATTTTTAAGATCACTTCCGGATCTGGGTCTTTTACTAGTTAATCCTGGTAACGCCCCCAGGCGGCGTATTTTTTTGAAACGAGGTCCTCGGTAACGAGACATAAAGACTCCCTTTTTATTTTATTGAAATTATATTTTACAGAAAATAAATCGAAATTAAGACTGAACTAAAGGATAAACAAAGCAAAGCGAGATTTACTGAAGTATTTCAAAGTAGAATGAAATGAATTGTATTGATATCCGGATTTTTTGTATATATAGGAAGTTAAGGTTCTGTTTTATGATTTGTTCTGTTTAGATCTAATAGATCTAATCAATTTTTTGATTCTTTTTATTCTATAGTTATTTTTTATTCATAGTTACAAGTTAACACGACATATATAGATTGGTGACCCTACATTGAAAAAAAAGATAGGAGAGATTCTCAATCCTAGAAAAAAATCTATAGAGAAAAAAGCCGGCTATCGGAATCGAACCGATGACCATCGCATTACAAATGCGATGCTCTAACCTCTGAGCTAAGCGGGCTCACATAAGAGAAATAGAAATAATGTATAGGAATTCAGGAAACTCTCCTATCTTTTTAGCTATTAGCTATGAATTTCATAGGAAATATGGAATTCGAAATTCTATAGTTCTAGTTAGAAATAATATAACTATATATTACATATTCTATAACTAGAATATGAATTCTATTCTAATAATAGAAATATATGGTATATAAATATATGACTAATTCTAATTTTCATTCTATCATTATATAGAATATATATTCTATAATTCTATTTAGTTTACATAGTTAGAATTTCTTATAATAATACTATTGATATTATCAAATATCAATGAAATTTTTCTGATCAAATAAAAATTTCATTATTTCTTAGAGAATTTATAGCAAATTTGGTTAATTATATTTATTATAGTTATAGCCGATCGGTCCTAAAAATAAGATAAGGATAAAGATACAACCAAAATGGTAATGAAAGATTCCTCTGATTTCATTCGGAAAAGGAATAGATAGGACAAAAAAACAAGAATGAATATCGATCGTTCCAGTATTCCAAATCGCGTTGGAAAAAAGAAAGGCACGAGAGACGTATATATATGTGGGATATATCTATCTATATTGAATTGCAGGTACATCAATGATAGAATCATTTCTGATTTAAACAAATATTGTTCATACAATAGAGAAGAAATGAAATGAAAAAGGATATAAAAAAAAAGAACATAGCAGCATACACTTTTTCGATATGGGAATCATTATATAATGAATTCAACAGTACAAGATAAATGAAAGAAAATGAAAGAAGTGGATGGTATTAGAACTAGGTTCTTGTCTAAGAGGGGATATGGCGAAATTGGTAGACGCTACGGACTTGATTGAATTGAGCCTTAGTATGGAAACCTGCTAAGTGGTAACTTCCAAATTCAGAGAAACCCTGGAAAAAAAAAGGGGGC